GTAATAGGTATTGGTATGTATCCGGATTTTGTTCTTTCACTATCAGTTGACAAGGTTGAAGGTATTCTATCTAATTTTTTTTATAGATAGTTTTCTTAAAGAAAAAAACTCCTATGATTTTTAAGAGTTGGTTGACTAATGAAAAGAAAAAAGAAGAAGGATTTTTATTCTCTTAAATCTTAAATAAAATAAAAATATGAATTTGAATTTTCACCCAATATACTTGGTCTTTGCGAGAACCGTGTGAATCACTACACTACTTGACTTGATTCACACGGTTGTCGCCGGTTGACACAAGGTTATATACACCGTATTCCACTCTGTTTATATTCGTAAGAACTTTTCTGGAATTTAACTAGAGGTTAACGTAAATGAACCATAACTATGTAGCCCTATTCCTAATAGATTTACCCCAAAATAGCATATCCAAATTATAAGAAAGCCTAGAGTCGCCACAATTGCGGAATTTGCCCCCTGAAAATTTTTATTTGCTCGAATATGCAAATAAATTGCGAATACGATCCAAGTAATAAAGGCCCAAGTTTCCTTTGGATCCCAACTCCAATATGATCCCCATGCTTCATTAGCCCATACTGCTCCTGAAAGAATACCTATGGTTAAAAATATAAATCCTAGGCTAATCACACGATAACTCCAATAATCTAATTGTTGAATCAATTGGGCCTTGTAATAATTCTTAGCAGACAAAAAATAATTTTTTTTAAAAATATTGTTTCTTTCATTCTTGTATTGGATTTCACCAAATGAAAAAGACTCATTTAATTTTAAGAAATTATTACTTTTATAACTATAAAAAATCTTTCTAAATGTAATGACTAGGAGTGCTACTGATAATAATGATCCACAAAGAAGAGCCGCATAGCTCAATATCATCATACTTACGTGCATTATTAACCACTCCGATTGTAGAGCAGGTACTAATATTGTGGGTTTACGTATTTCAGTTAAAAGACCCGAAGTAGCAAAGCCTTGGGTAAAAATAGTACTTGAGGCAGTTATTTCGGTTAAATAATTTTTTCTTATTTTGAAATAAGGGACTATATGAATAAGGGAGAAACTCCATGAAAGAAAGATTAATGATTCATATAAATCACTTAGTGGGAAATGGCCCGAATAAATCCAACGAGTGATTAATAATCCTGTTAGACATAAAAAAGTAACTATCATCCCCTTTTCTGACGAATCATATGGTTTTATGATTTCATTGCCCAATAAGGTTATCAAATGAATTATAATTACAATTGAAACAATCGAAAAGGAAATATGAGTGAATATATGCTCTAAAGTTGAAAATATCATAAAAATGAAAAAAAGGGAGGGAATCCCCTAAATTAATATTAATTAAGAATTAGAAATCGGGAATTTAATTTATTTTTATTATAGGATCTATTGGATATCTTTTAGAAGATGCCATGCCGCCACTCGGACTCGAACCGAGATGCTCTAGCACTGCTTCCTAAGAGCAGCGTGTCTACCGATTTCACCATAGCGGCTTACTCGAACTAATAATAGTCTATTTATATTAAATCGTCGATATTGAACAAGTCAATTCAATCAAATAAGTTTTTTAGTCAACACTCAAATTGATAAAAAAAATGAGTTCAAAAGTCAATTTGAAGGTTCATTAGTTTCATTTATTAGGGTGTCCGGTTTATTTATCTTAGGGCTTTGACGTAGTTTATCCTATTCTAAAATCCAACTTTTTTAAGTAGGTTATTCTCTCGATAGAATAAAAAAACTGTTTTCAGTTTTTACTTTTATTGATACTTCATGATTTCTCGTTTATCTGATTTCATAAATATCAAACAAAAAATAAATTTGCTCAATGAATCCAAAATAACCTATTTTGGATTACTTCAAATTGACACATTATTTGTACATTGACAGATTAGTTATACATAATATCTCAACAACGAAGTTCTTTTATTAATTGGGCTCAAAATTGGAGATATAGGGTAAATCCATTTCATATAGTAATTATAAAAAATTATAAATTAAGAAGTCATAAAGTTATCCAAAATTTTTTACCATGTAATCCATTAGTTTCAACAATCCATTAATTTGAACTAAAAATATTATATCTGCCCTTCCCGAGAAAGATAAAAATTGTTCATTATTGTAAAGGTCGATGGGGAAAATAAGACTCCCCACCACAAAAATATTAGTGAAAATATACTACAAAGAAATAAAAAATCTTGTATTTTTTTCTTTATTCTTTTTTTTTAGACATCTTATAAGATGGAAAGCTGGTCTATTTCATATTGATTAGAATAGGGACTGCCAATTGTTAATTTCATATTAAAAAAGTATTGAGCCAAATTTTTGAGTCAAATCGATTCCGATTATTCCAATATTTTAGGACTTATTTGTTTGTCGTACAAAAAAACTTTTTGAATTCCCAGTAGAAAGAGATTTCCCTAATGACAAAGCTTTTAACGCCGCCCAATATCCTTTCCTTTTCCAAATATTTTTACGAATACGCTTTTTTGATATAGAAGTACGTTTTTTTGGAACTGCCATTTGAAAATCATTGTTATAGTTGGATGTGAAAGACATCTATTATTCAAAACAAATTATTATTTCTTATTCATTATCTATTTTTTCTATAAATAATATTCTCTTTATAAAACTATAAATAATATTCTCTTTATAAAAAAGAAATATAGATATGTGAAAGACCCGTTAAATTGGATCAAAAATTACTCGAAATAATAAAATTTTGATTCCATACAATATTTGTCAAACCAAAAATTTTTGGTTTGGAACTCTTAGTTCTCGTTCTTTATCTCTCAAATTTATATCTTTAGAATCTGCTAGGTCATAGAAATGAAACTTAATAATTTAATAAAATTGAATAAAATAAAGAAAGAACCTAAAAGACCTTGATTTTCGTCATTCTAGACTTTATTTACACGTAATAAAATACCTCAAAGGATTGTAAACTTTTGCCTAATAAAAAACTTGAGTCTTTTTTTAGTAAAACTCGAGAAAAGAATATACCTAAATTCAATTTTAAAATTCGAATGAGATTACTCATAAATCTGTTAAAGGATACGTGGTTTGATAAAAAAATATCTCAGTCGTTTTTTACCCTTTCTCGATAAAAAAGTTCATTTTAGATCTATAATATTCTAACGTTTACTAAGAAATCGTTTTGATTGAAATGGAAAAAAATCAATCCCATAATGAATTAGTTAATGCGTTGAAAGAAACTAACTAAACTCAAGAGTTTTTATTTGATTAGACCGATGACCTTAGTTAATCCTATAATTCATATCAGCATCAAGTACTCTTTTTAGCGTAATTTTTTATCCTTGCTCTATGAATCTAAATTATTATTACGAGAAATTCTCGTAATAATAATTTAGATTTGCATTTTCATGTTATAAGTATTCATTTTTATATCTAACTTGGTCATCTCATTTGACCAATTGTAACTTCTTGTTTTGAATATTTGAACGATTTTGAAAAGACTCAGAATAAATACTAATCTAAAATTATTAAATAAGTTAGTGCATATCTTGATTTTTTATTGACTTTTTTCGAACGAGGTAAGATCCGCTGAATCGGAAACAATTAATTAAGAATAAAAAACTTTTTTTATGGAACAGACATATCAATATGCGTGGATAATACCTTTCCTTCCACTTCCAGTTCCTATGTTAATAGGGTTGGGACTTCTTCTTTTTCCGACGGCAACAAAAAGTCTTCGTCGTATGTGGTCTTTTCAGAGCGTTTTATTGTTAAGTATAGTCATGATTTTTTCCATGAATCTGTCTATTCAGCAAATAAATAGCAGTTATGTCTATCAATATGTATGGTCTTGGATTATCAATAATGATTTTTCTTTAGAATTCGGATACTTGATCGACCCACTTACTTCTATTATGTTAATATTAATCACTACTGTTGGAATTATGGTTCTTATTTATAGTGATAATTATATGTCTCATGACCACGGATATTTGAGATTTTTTGCTTATATGAGTTTTTTCAGTACTTCCATGTTGGGATTAGTTACTAGTTCAAATTTGATACAAATTTATATTTTTTGGGAATTAGTTGGAATATGTTCGTATCTATTAATAGGATTTTGGTTCACACGACCTGTTGCAGCAAAGGCTTGTCAAAAGGCGTTTGTAACTAATCGTGTTGGCGATTTTGGTTTATTATTAGGCATTTTAGGGTTTTATTGGATAACGGGGAGTTTCGAATTTCGTGATTTATTCCAAATACTCAATAACTTGATTTCTAATAATGAGGTCAATTTTTTATTTGTTACTTTGTGCGCTATTCTATTATTTGCCGGTGCGATTGCGAAATCTGCACAATTTCCCCTTCATGTATGGTTACCTGATGCAATGGAAGGGCCAACTCCTATTTCGGCCCTTATACATGCTGCTACGATGGTAGCAGCGGGAATTTTTCTTGTAGCTCGACTTATGCCTCTTTTCATAGTCATACCCCACATAATGAATTTTATCTCTTTGATAGGGATAATAACAGTTTTTTTAGGAGCTACTTTAGCTCTTGCTCAAAAAGACATTAAGAGGGGTTTAGCTTATTCCACAATGTCTCAACTGGGTTATATGATGTTAGCTCTAGGTATGGGGTCTTATCGCAGTGCTTTATTTCATTTGATTACTCATGCTTATTCCAAAGCATTATTGTTTTTAGGATCGGGATCCGTTATTCATTCAATGGAAACTCTTGTTGGATATTGTCCAAAAAAAAGTCAGAATATGGTGCTTATGGGAGGTTTAACAAAACATCTACCAATTACTAAAAATTCTTTTTTATTAGGTACACTTTCTCTTTGTGGTATTCCACCCCTTGCTTGTTTTTGGTCCAAAGATGAAATTCTTAATGATAGTTGGTTGTATTCACCTATTTTTGGAATAATAGCTTGGTCTACGGCGGGATTAACCGCATTTTATATGTGTCGGATCTATTTACTTACTTTTGAAGGACATTTAAAC